ATTTGAACCTATACCAAAGGTTTAGAAGACCTCTGTCCTATCCATTAGACAATGGACGCTTTTCACTCCAATTTTCATTTTTATTGTTCGCAAAAGTAGTTGAAAGAATTCCAAGAATTTAGTCTTCAAGTCAATGATGTATTATATTAATTCGATTCATTCAACCTTTTTATTTAATATTTAAAATTATAATGATAAAGTAAAAGCGGGTAGCGGGAATCGAACCCGCATCGTTAGCTTGGAAGGCTAGGGGTTATAGTCGACGTTGATTCATCATTTTTAACGTCTCTAATCCAAAACTGAACGTGAAACTTTGGTTTCATTCAGCTCCTTTATGGAAGATGGATAAATTCCCAGATTCAGACATGAACGAAATAAAAAATCTGACCCATAACGTCTATGTCAGCTTTTATGTCTGAATCTATTCAGAACAACCCGCTTTCTAGACGATCCCTATAGAGAGGGGTGTTATATTCTAACAATCTTTCTAGTTACTTCGTTCTCTACTTCTATTTGAAAGAATCCTTAGGAAAAGCATTTTGTTTCCACCGAGCTAAAACAATTTATCGATGTCTTTAGTAAACCAAAGACATTGTTTATTAGCTGTTTTGCTTCAATTCCCCCTACAGAAATGAAAAATTGAAGATTTAGTTACGATTAGAAATACACTTTTTATCTTTATCCATGGGCCCTTTACTTATACTCATTCAATTGGAAGTATTGATCCAATAAAAAAATTATGTTTCGTAATCTCATAATCCAACTTTTCAATTTAAAATTTATTCTTGGATACAAATCACGAGAATTTATATTCTTCCTCGAATTTTTCATTGAGAGGGAAAGGATTCAATCCTTTTAAGAACTAAAGTTTTTGTTCAGAATGAATATTAATCAAACCGAAAGATCCCTTAACTATATAAAGGGTTATAGAACGAATCACACTTTTACCACTAAACTATACCCGCTACAATCAGATTATTGTATATAAATGGACCTTTTGTCGACCCTAATCAAAAAATAAAACAAAAGATCAGAAAAGCATTATGAAAACTAGGGCGTTTACCTTTTGTATCAGAGGAACTAATGAGATTTGGAAAAGAGGATTCATTTGATAACTCAATAACATTTTTTGCCCGGGGTTTTTGTTTCGAACTTAACCTATAACACAAAAATAGATTGTGGCAACAAACGAGAGTTCCCTTTTTCTTATTTAAACCGGACCGGAATAAAAGGACTAACCAAGAAAGAATATGGCACTTTGATTCTATACCATTCGATTCTATATCATAGAAATTTCATTTTTTTTTTTTTTTTCAATTTAATAAATCTTTTAGTTATGATTTGTTGGAACAAAAGGGCGGGCCCGGCTAAGTACTGACCGGGCCGGGCCGTGGAACTAAAAAGCCCCTTCGGACGAAATAAAAAATAAGAGTATATACTATGACGGGCGTTTTCAAGCCTTATTTTTTATAATGTAACATAGTATTATCCTTTTTCAATTGGGAGGAGAGATGGCTGAGTGGACTAAAGCGTCGGATTGCTAATCCGTTGTACGAGTTTTTCGTACCGAGGGTTCGAATCCCTCTCTTTCCGTTTTCGTTGATGACTTGGTATTTTCTTTCGAATTTATCGCAAGCTCTTTTTTTATTAACTAGTTAAAAATTAATAAGTGGAATAGATAAAATGTTACTAATAACAGTTTAAAATCAAGCAAAGAAAACTTTATTTTTTATTCTTCACGTCCAGGATTACGTCCTGGATCATTAGACAGGAATCCGAAGATAAAGAGAGAAACAAAGAATATCACTACCGTGTAAACAAATAGTTTGAGAGTAAGCATTACACAATCTCCAAGATTTTTTTTAGGAAAAAAGAGAATAGATTCTCCACTTTTATACCACATACCCGACTTTTTTTATTTTTATTTTGACACCAAGAAATAAAGTGGGGTGGTCTAGATTTGTCGCAGTTGTACAATAATTTCAATATTTGAATTGAGAGTATAGGACTTATCTGAGCTTATCAATTCTACAATTTTATTTTTGAATAAATCATGAATTTGTCTGTCACTTTATTAAAAATATCATCGAAAACTTACAGCAGCTTGCCAAACAAAGGCTAAGAGAAAAAAGAACAGGGGTATCACCGGCATAACATCTACAATTGGATTCAAAAAAGCGTAGGCTTCGGGCAATTTGGCTACGAAAAAACTACTGGAATAAAGAGCAGAATTAAGGTAAATACAGATCAAACTAAAAATATTAAGCATAACAAACATTTTGTTTTTGGGGATAATTGTATTTATTTTGATTGAGTTGTTAATAAATTTAATTGAGTTTTTGATTATTATAGATATGTTATTATTGATAGAAGAAAAAAATGAATAAAAATAAAATAAGATAGACCAAAAAACTTTCTTTTATTCTTTTATTTGAACTCACCCAACCAAAAATCCTTCTATATCTCAAATCAAAAGAGAATAGAATAAATCATACTTTCGTACAATATCTTAATTGAATTATATGTAATGATCAATAAATTCAGTTTAATTCTATGTCTACATGTATAGTTTACATGTATAAAAATTCTAGTAATCTTTTTTTTTTTAATAATGGATATTTAGACTGGAGTTGACGAATAACCCGTACCAATATTAGTGTTTATTAGTGTCGAATAGAAATAAATGGGGCGTGGCCAAGTGGTAAGGCAACGGGTTTTGGTCCCGCTATTCGGAGGTTCGAATCCTTCCGTCCCAGAGCATAGCCAGTCTATGTTTTATTATAAATTATATGTTTTTAATTTTTTAATATAAAAATATATATTATATCATAATAAAATATATATATAAGGTTTAAGGTTGCCTTTGAGAACAGCCTTCCGTATTAAGATTGTCTGTATTAAGATTAGATTATAGAGTAGAGTATTGGTATAGAATGTGATTATTATTTTATTTATTTTTTTATCGGTGGAATCATATCTTTTTTACAAATTTAATTGAGTTGAAATAACACGCATATGAAATAGGAAATTGAATTCCGTGGCAATTCGTTAAATAATAATGATTTTACAGTATAAATATGAAAAAATAACAAAATAAAATTTCAATCTTCTCTTACATAAGTGTTTTTTTATCTATCGTTTTTTAATCACAGACCGTTTACTCCAATATGAATTTATCTCTCTCTTACTAATGATAAACGGATGATAAAAAACGAAAATTCCTTGCTGTAAAACTTTATTTTTTGCAAAGATGCAAATAATTATATCGGATAGGATATTTTTCAATCAATTTAATCTTTGTAACGAACCGCTATGAGTTCTTGGTACTTGAAGAAGTGTGAAATTGTTGAATTTATTCTATCACTATTATGTTACTTGAAGATACAGATTTTAAATAACTTGATTTCTTCGTATTATATTTATTTATTCGTGTTATATTAGTTATAATTTAGTTAACTTATTTTATTTTAAAAATAATAGAAAAAAAAGTTTAAAATTTCGAATGATAGAAATAAAAGAATCAAAATAATAAAAAAAAAAAAAGATTTCTATTTTTTTTCTATTTTTATAGAATTTCCAATATTTAATTCTATTAATCTTTATTAATCTAAAAAAATGGGGTTAAATTGATTTTTTCTTGCTGAGACCCCCCGTTTTTCATATAGAAGAAAAGGGTATAGATTACTATGTACCACTCGAACCAATGATTATTCACGATTTCATAATTGAATCAATTACATATGGGTTCCAAACTGAAGGAATGTTATGGTAAAACTTCGTTTAAAACGATGTGGTAGAAAGCAACGTGCGACTTGAAGGACATGATCCGCTGTGGAGTCTTACATCCACCACTTTTTTATATTATATATTATAGGAATGAAAGTGCTCTTGGCTCGACATCATTTGTTCTATTCCGCTGTAACCCCCCCCCCCCAAAAAAAAAAGGGGGGGGTGTGATATAATATAGTATAGGATGGAGCTCGAGTAGAAAGTATTTTTTTTTTCAGGGGCAAGAATCTAGGGTTAGTATCAATCAACAAATTGGAACAACTTCGTAAGTATATTTTCGATACATAAACTAAAAGGGCCCATTCGAGAAAATTTCTAATTTAAAAGGAAGGTTTGTTGAAATTGGTAAAACTCTTTCGATCAAATCAAAAGGAAAGTGTATTATGCAGGAATCAAACATTCGTATGATTCTTTGACATAAAGAAATCACAAAAAATGGTATGTTGCTGCCATTTTGAAAGGATTTAAAGATCACCGAAGTAATGTCTAAACCCAATGATTCAAGGCAAAGATCCTGGAACAAGGAAATACCATTTAAAATTGTCTTAACAACTAGATCAGAATGAAGAATCTAAATGGATTTTAAAGAAGGCAGACAATTAAAGGGTTAGAGACCGCTCAATAGATGAAGTATCTAAAATAAAATAAAGGGTTTCTCTTTTGAGTTATTTCAGAGTTATCCAACTTGAGTTATGGGGGTGCAAATACGATTAATTTTTTTGTTGGGTAAGAATAAAAAAAAAAGTACTCAAATCAATAGTCTAATTAATTTGATGATTTTATGGATATATTTGATATTGTAATTCTATACATAGACATAATGACATAATTTTGAATTTTATCGAGCCGTACGAGGGGAAAACCTCTTATACGTTTCTAGGGGGGGGTATTGTTCATCTATCCCAATGAGCTATTTATCGAATCGTTGCAATTGATGTTCGATCCCGACGAGAGGGAAGAGATCTTCGGAAAGTGGGTTTTTATGATCCGATAAACAATCAAATTTATTTAAATGTTCCTGCTATTCTATACTTCCTTGAAAAAGGCGCTCAACCTACAGGAACTGTTCATGATATTTTAAAAAAGGCGGGGGTTTTTACGGAACTTAGCCTTAATCAACAAACAAAATTCAATTAAAATAAAAAAAAAAAATGAAGGACTAAACCCGATTATTTTAGTTATTGAATAAACCTAGTTTTTTTTCTACTTCTTCCCTGTCTTCCTTAATTAAATCTTTCACTTAAATATTATATTTATATACTTATATTATATATAGTGTAGTGCCAATTATTATATTTATATATAGTGTAGTGCCAATCCAACACAAGTCCTTCGTTTTTTTACATTTCAAATTAAATCAAATAATTTGATTAATTAAAATTGATTGAAATCGGAATTGTTAGTTCGATTTAGAATTTGTTTTATCTTTTGTATGCTTATGTTTTTGTCAATATTAATATTGACAACAGTGTATCAAATAAATATAATCCGATCGTGGATAAATGGATCTATTTATCCCTGTTCCATAGATTTTATTTCATTCAAACAATCTTCTTAGATTTTCTGTCATACTGTCCATACAGGAAGTCTTTTTTGATTAAGATTTAAATCAATCAAACTCGATATATACTAATTAAGGAATAATATAATATTTAATGAATAATATTAAGAGAAGAGAGACAAAAAGCGGTCTATAAATATTTGAAAATCTGTGACTTTATTTTATCCTTTATTTGATAATTTTTTTATTTTCGTCGGATTTGTTCATTTTTATTATGTTTAGAGCGGGTTAGAGTTTTTTTTCATTGTTTTTTTAATGGTTTGATTGTGTTGTGCCATTCAATTTCGTTATTTATTGGGATTCTGATTGTATCTACACATTCTAATTTGTTTATTTGGGTTGCTAACTCAACGGTAGAGTACTCGGCTTTTAAGTGCGGCTAACATCTTTTACACATTTGTATGAAGAAACGGATTCGTCCATACCATCGGTAGAGTTTGTAAGACCACGACTGATCCTGAAAGGAATGAATGGAAAAAGTAGCATGTCGTAGCAATGGATAATTCTGAGAATATTTCATTCTTTCTTACTGAATAGGTCCAAAATATTATTTCAATTGTTTAAATTCAAAAAAAAAAAGAATTTTTTGGGGGAGGGGTCGAGTGAATAAATGGGTAGAGCCTTACTAGAGGTTCCAATTCTAGGGAAATAAAAAGTAACGAGCTTCTGTTCTTAATTTTTGAATGATTACCCCATCTAATTAGACGTTAAAAATATATTAGTGCCTAATGCGGTAAAAGCTTTTCCGATGAGTGGATTAGAAATTTCTTATGAGCCCTAACTATTAGCTATTCCCCTTTATGGGGTAGAGATAAATGTGTAGAAGAAGGTAGTATATTGATAAAGAGATTTATTTTTTTTTTTTTTTTTTCAAAATCAAAAGAGCGATTGGATTGATAAAATAAAGGGCTTCTAACTATCTTGTTATCCTATAAATGAACATAAACCTATTGTATGGAAAGGAAGGGGAGGTTCTAGAGAGCCCGTTGATGAGTTTGACTTGTTTCCGAGGTATCTAGTTTTTTCTTACTAGAAATACCTTGTTTTAACTGTATCGTACTATGTATCATTTGATAACCCCCAAACCCCCCTATTTCTTTTCTGATTCAAATTGAATTTTAAATGGAATACTTTCAAGGATATTTCGAATTCTATAGATCTCAGCAACACGACTTACTATACCCACTTATCTTTCGGGAGTCTATTTATGCCCTTGCTCATGATCGTGGTTTAAATAGATCCGTTTTATTGGATAATGTAGGTTATGACAAGAAATCTAGTTTACTAATTCTAAAACGTTTAATTAGTCGAATGTATCAACAGAATCATTTTATTATTTCCGTTAATGATTCTAATCAAAATAAATTTTTGGGGTACAACAAAAATTTGTATTCTCAAATGATATCGGAGGGATTTGCAGTCATTGTGGAAATTCCGTTTTCCCTACGATTAGTATCTTCCTTAGAGGAGACAGAAACCATAAAATCTTATAATTTACGATCAATTCATTCAATATTTCCTTTTTTCGAGGACAAATTTCCACATTTAAATTATGCATCAGATGTACCCATACCCTACCCTATCCATCTGGAAATCTTGGTTCAAACCCTTCGCTACTGCGTGAAAGATCCCTCCTCTTTGCATTTATTACGGCTCTTTCTTCACGAGTATTATAGTTGGAATACTGTTATTACTCCAAAAAAATCCATTTTTGCAAAAAGTAATCAAAGATTATTCTTGCTCCTATACAATTCTTATGTAGGTGAATACGAATCCATTTTACTTTTTCTACGTAATCAGTCTAATCATTTACGATTAACCTCTTTTAGGATCTTTTTTGAGCGAATAAGGTTTTATGAAAAAATAAAATATCCTGTCGAAGAAGTCTTATTTCCGGCCACCCTGTGGTTCTTCAAGGACCCTTTTATACAGTATGTTAGCTATCAAGGAAAATCTATTCTGGCATCAAAAGATACTCCTCTTCTGATGACTAAATGGAAATATTATCTTGTCAATTTTTGGCAATGTCATTTTTATGTATGGTCTCAACCAGGAAGAATCTATATAAACCAATTGTCCAAGCATTCCTTTGATTTTTTGGGTTATCTTTCAAGCATACGACCAAATATTTCAGTGGTACGGAGCCAATT